ACTCCTACTGATGACTTCGTGACTTTCCTCCTTCTAGGTGCTTAAAATCTACGTTATCAATACGGAAGAGGGCCACCTTACATGAAGCCCGCCCACCTTACGGGAATGGTAGTAGGGTTGTCGAACCGTCGTAGTGAGCGGGGTGTGTTGACAGCTTTCACACGGGCAGGACTACGTGTTAAAGTAGATGGCGAAGAAGACAGGGCTTATCGGGAAGAGGGGGTAGTATGAGTAGGAGGTTTGATTGATTTCATTCCTGAGTCTTCTTTCTTGCATTCCATCGTTACTTGCGGTGCAATCTGGAAGTTTCAAAGCGAGAACTGATTTCACTTCTTCCACCGAGGCTTGAGGGCTTCACCCATTTTCCCAGAATCCCTGCGGTAAATTATTACTTTATCAGTTTCTGTGCTCATGAGAACTAACAACAAACAGATCGTCACCAGCGTCTGCAAGTACACAAAGGAACTGCTGAGTTATGTAAAAGCCGGTTTCATCCCTTGGTCATTATGGGACAGTGTCATAGTCTACACTGAGAACAGTGAATTTCATCTCAGGAACGAGATCTATAGTGGCAAGGCGGTAACCGCACAGCATAAAGAACTCCCTAAGAGCATGGAGTGAATATCCTACTCATCATCCTTGAATTGGTAGCCAGCCTAAGCATTGCCGTGTACTTTGCAATATCCGAATGTGGGTCCGTTCAGTTGGAACACGACTTCGAAGCGTTCTGACGAAGGTGGGGATAAGATTACTCGAATGATATAACGCGGATAAATAAAAGGAATGAAGTTGGGATCAGAAATTAGTTGCATTGGTGGTGTGGATAACCAAAGCAGGGTGCGCGTAAAGATATTGGTAAGGACAATCTCATGCGGGGCATCTGATGCAGTGATAAGGAACTCATTTGAGGAGAAGAAGAATACATCCAACTGTCCTATCTTTCAATTCGCTTATAGAATTTGTGGGCAAGGACGCATATCTTCAGCTGAGGAAATCTTCAGTGGGCTAAGAGATCCAGGGCTAATCCCTGATGTGGTCACATATATAATATGCAAATCTCAGGATGCTGCGGCGATTCCACTAGAGCTTTTGAGCTGCATGAAGAAATGTCAAGGTGCTCGCATCAAACCTACATTGAGGACATATTATGCACTTGCCATTGCATTGATTAATGCAGGAAGGATATAATAGGTGGACAGTTTATATCGACAAATGTTGGATGGAGAGGCATGTAAAAAATGCTCTTGCGGGCCTATGCAAAGTGTGGGGATGAATTTAAGGCAGTAGCTCCTCAGAAGGAGATGACGTAGAGAGGACTAGGATTCGTAGATTTTCTAGTGGTATCCAAGGGCTCCTATCAGGTATCCGAATCCTATCGGAACAAGGAACGGTTACTTTACTTGCAATAGAAAGTGCGGGAAAACCATGACCCTAACCCCTTTGACGGCTAAGGTACTGTTAGAGCTAGAGCTATTCCTACTATTCCTAGGATTCTGAGCTACCCAATGGAGATTTAGCGTTAGCGGCAACTAAAGCGATTCAGACCTAGCGCAATCCTTCCTCGGTACTTCCAACCTTCCGTTGCACATTTTTTCACACGAATCCCTCCAAGAACGGCACCGCCCCCGGGGGAAAGCAATTATTTCATAGCGTACGAGATATGACTACGATTCAGATCAAGTCTTACCGAAATTGGATTCCTAACCACTGAACACTGGCAGCCGTGGCGTGGGATAACAGCCATTTTCTTTTCTTATTCTTTAGCACCTGAACTCCTGAGCTTGCTTGGGTGAGTAGTGGGATGGGAAATGGACTGACCCTCTCAAAAGTTTCCTGTTAATCAAGCCTTTCTTTAAAGAGCCATTTCGGTAAGTTTTACATTTAGTCATTAGAGGAAAGGAATAGCAGACCCCGAAGACCCAGACCGTGGAAAGCAACTCTCTCTAAACTAAACTAAATGGAAAAGAGCTTATCTTATAGCAGCTCTACCAGGGAAGCTTCCGTCGGGATTATAGAGGGATTGATCGTAACATCAGAATAGAATCTTGAGGATGGGATCTGACTTACCTTAGTGGTCTTATAATCCTCTTTTGCTTTTGCAGCCCCATGAACCCCCTCAAAACGGAAGATGAGATTATGGCTTACAGAACGACAACGAAAAGGCGTAAGCATATGCTAGCCCGAAACGTGACTTTCGTCAAATTCGAACTTATTTAGAAGGCTGGCCTCAGCTGTCGGAGCCAAGCATCGGATTCCTCGAAAGTAATGAAAAGGCAAGAGCAGATGGAGTTCGGGATGCCCTTAATGGGTATCACGAACGAGGGAAAGGTAGGGGCTGTAGTAAGCAAACCAAGGGATAGAGAATTGTTTGTGAATAGAAAGATAACTAAAACAAAAGCACCTAAAAGAATGGAATTGATTGGCAAAAGCTAGGCAGAAGAAGAAGCACATTCCCTAGCTACCGAGATATTCCTTTTAGGTCATATATGCTTGATTCTAATCCGCTAATCCGAATCCTTGACTTGCTTTATGTTGCAGTTACAGCAGTAGGACTTTCGTAAGATAAAGTTGTTAGAGCGAGGCAAGGAAAGCCTTTTCTATCTAATACTGAGAGGCTCTTTTCTCTTTTCACGGGCCCACTATTACGTTTGATCCCTGGTTGCTGCTTCCAGATATAGGAACAGAGACTGGATAAGGGATATTACTTCATCCTGGCCTTCAAATCGTTGGTGCAGATTATCATCTCCTTGCTTTGGAGTGAAGAAAAGAAGTTCGATCAGTTCATTCAATTAGGAAGCGTCAGACTAGGCCTTTCTTTCAACGAATGTCTCATTCTAATCTACCTACCCGGATCCCTTTGCTACTAAGCGAGCCAACTATCTATCGACAGACCCATCAGCTTTGCACTTAACTAACCCATTTATTTCCAACAGTTTGACGCCCCGATGGTAATTCCTCGTTTTCCCACTTGTACTTCTATGCCTTGCCCCATAGAGAGGAGTCTTCTTTCTTCGGAAAAACGGCTGAATTCGATTAAGTATTCCCATAGAGAAAAAAGCCCACTAATAACTGGAGGTAGTAGCCCTTCCTCTTTGGTCTAGTTGACCGCAGCACCCATTGCCGAAAGCAGCTCATACCTCTAATCGGGGTATTTCCTTGGCCAACGCTTCTAGTAGGAGGCATATTCCTTTCTCCCGAGGGTGAGGTTTCTCACTTTTGCCTATGGCTGGCATAACCAAATCTAGAGCGGAGTGAGCCAATCCATTTGTAACCGTTTCAAAGTCTTCTGCGGCATCTTCTATCAAAGGAAAGTGTCAATTAGAACATGCTTTATTAGGCCACGGTACCACATTCCGTGTGAATCCGTACTATGGGCGTGAGGTTCTGTGTGAATCCGTACTATGTTCGTGAGGATTGTTGTGGTAGTTTCAGTGAGAATTCTGTATGGGACGTGTTATCTAATACTAGAATGAGATGTTGGATTATCCCTACCCTACCGATAGAACATATTCTACCCTACCGATAGAACATATATAGATATTCTCGCATAAGGCGATAGAACATATATAGATATTCTCGCATAAGGTTTAGATTATACTGGAGAGAGTAGAAGAGTTAGCTTATGTATCGTAGAAGAGTTAGAGTCATCTTATGTATCGTTGATCCAGGGATATGCGAATTCGATCACAACACAAGCACCTCTATATGCATTCAAGTTGGCCTATTTCACTTCCTTAATAAACCACTTCTTCTTTAGGATTAGGAAGAATAAACCACTACTTCTTTAGGAACTTGCTTAATGCTTTACTAGGAAGTAGCTTAATGCTTTACAGGGTGGTGCCTTATAAGAAATTTGAAAAGAGAACCTTTATTGAATAGAAATACTTTCCAAGCATTAGAGCTGTGCACTGTGATTACTGGTTGTCAATCCTGTATTGATTACTGGTTGTCAATCCTGTATTGATAGTTATAGCACTTGGAAATTCGAATATTAATGAATTACGAGTAGTAGACAAGTATGCTTTCTTTCTTCATCACTTAGACATCGCACCTCCTCCTATATCCACCAAACTGATAAGTTGTTGATTGCATAAGCACAGCAGCGCCCTTCCTCGCTAGTTCTCACTTCTCGAATCTCCAACCAGCAGTAGCGTAGACAAAAGAAACTATCATTGGGAAGTCTTCCAGAACTAAATGAATACTCCTGCTCAACCGAGAATGAATTCATTTTCATTGTATTATGTGGCAGTCCCACTACTTTCAACCATGGAAGCGAATCGATGATCCTGTCCAGAGTATCTTTATGAAGAATATCCTAGCCTAGTCATAGCTTTCTTTGTAAATGATCTCTCCTCTGCATCGCTGGAAAAGTTCTCAACCGGATTATCGGAGAACAACCGCACTCAACCAAGAACTTCCCCTTCCCCCATTTCCCTGTCTTCGCTATTTTGCTTTTCTACTGCTTGCTCCCCGAGCTCCCTATCCGAGTAAGTCCTACCTTCCTGGTTGGCAAGTAGTAAACCCTACTTCTTTTTCAAATCCTTGATTTGATCATCTTCATTCCATGGTGGACGGAGGAAAACTAGTTACAAATGTTCTTTGCTCGTGATACTTTGAATTGAAAGAGGAACCAACGATAGCCCTTGTCAAGCAAAGCATCCTAGTGTTCAAAAGCAAGAAAATGCACTGACTGGCCCTGCCTTCAGCCGTACTCTCCTTTCATCTGGGTGGGTACTAGTTTGAAAGCAGGAACTCGGAAAGGAGGCACGGTTTTAGCAAGAAGCAAGGAATTCCAATTCATAGGTAAGCCAGCCCCGCCACGTTCGAAGAAAACGGAAGTGCTAGCAACGAAAGCAGCAGGGCCACGAATCGGATTAACAGATAGGGATCAGGTTGTTGTTGAAGTTCAGTAAAGAGCAGGGCCAAGCCGAACCCACGGATTAGCAGGAAAAGGTTTCACCCTCGGAAACGGATTAGTGGATTAGCGAAAAGAAAAGCTGCTTTCCTCTTTTCCAACCTCTTACCAACTCGGGATGGCCTCCTCTCGGTCAAGGATCCGACCTTCCCCTCGCTCCGGGGTTCTATACTTTCGATGCTTCTCTTTCGATACGATAGCTATCCCCTGTTTAGTTTCTCGGCTTCCTATCTCTTAGGAAAGACTAGCTGGATCAGGTTAAGGGAAGGAAGTACGGGTCAAGTAAAGAAATACAACTGTTATCCACGAACAACCTTTTCTCATATGAATACCGTGCGCCAGTAAGTAGTCCATCAAAGCTAACCCGGGTTAACTACTCTCTAGGAAGCTTCCCCGTCCTAATCTAAGGAATGAATGAGGGAAAGTCTTGTCTCTTCTTTTCCGACACCCACTTCTGGATTGCCAATTCTCAGATTTATCGGTTCCTGAGACCCTTCTTTGGCTCGCCTTGACGGATTACTTCGATTACTACCGGACTTCCAGATTAGCTGCTTTTTACGCTTCACGCCTTTCCCTGCTGGGGTGGTGTCTTTCGTAGTCAGAAGCCTTGTTTGGCCATCAGGCATTATGTAGTTGGCACGGGATGCGTACTCCTCTCCTCCTGTTTGAACCGAAGAAGCAAGGGATTTTTCGTAGCGCTAGGAACCGTTGTCGACGATGAAAAGAATGCGAACCGAAGACCCCTTCCTCTCGAAGTGCGGTGCGTGCCATCGTAAGTGTGACCCTCCATCTCATATCATATTTATTCATTCAGCAGAAACATAAATCTACTCGAGGAATCACTCCTTTCTTCTTCATTATATATAATCTAAGGGATGGCTATGATAAAGAGTAGGATTTTCAAATTCCTGATCCCCATCCTTAGCCAAAGCAAAGTCCGTCCCTCCTTCCTGACGAATGCTTATTTGCCATCTAATTTCCCAGAAGAGCAGAAGTATATCTGGGGATCGTCCACATTGAGGACTTGCCATTTGCATCTTTCATCTCATAGTATTTTATCACGTTGAGGACCGGTAGTTGTTTTGGTCTAATCTTGATTACTAATCATCTGGCTTAGCTCGACCTACCAATTTCACTTATCCTAGGGACTCGTTCGTTCACCGTGGACTATACTCTACTAAACTAAGAGTCGAGGTCTCTTCTTCTGGAATTGATCCTTTTCTGAGTTCGCTTATCAACTTATCTTTCCTATCGTCGTACTGGTTAAGGGTAGAAATCCAACAGCTTCGGATAAAGGAGAGGAAAAAGCGTTCATTCTGCCCAATGCCTTGAACCCGTTCGGTCCCCCTTAATTGTGATTGAAATGACGATGGCAACAGGTTTCGCTTCTGCAGCGGGCATATTATAAGCATCAGCCATAAAATCTAGAGATCGCAATGCGTTACCCACTTTTGGATCCGTAAAACGGAGAACATCAGTCCTCCATAGAGTTCCTGAATTAGTGATACGAAAAAGTAAACGAATAAATGTGGGAAAAGTTGGGGACAGAAAAAGTTCCCGTCCTATTTTTTCGTTGCATTTCCTTGTTTTTAACGGAAGCGAGAAATGCGTAACGACTTGATTTTGAGATAGAGGATATTGGAAAGAAGTGCGTAGGTAGGCCTCAACGTGTTCATTGAGTAGCTTGAGGAAGTTTGCCATTGTGAGACGGTTAAGGCCACCCCTAAACTCCTGGACCAGTCTACCAGTGCTAATACTTTTCCCCCACATCTTTAAAGGAATCCTAACTTTGATGCCCCCACTATCTGTAAAAGAGACAAGCAACCCTGTCTTTTTTTTCCCACCAAGAAAAATGATAAGTTTCTCAGAGCTCCTCCCAGCTGACATCGAGGTCTAACTTATCGCAATAATTTTTGAGTATGGTTCGCGCATGCTCTTTAGCTCTAGCGGCATTAAAGAAATTTGGAATTCGTGGAATGCCTAACAAGATTGTGTCCGCATACCTAGCATAGTACACCTTCAAAGGCTGTTCTCCCTCTTGGGAGAAGTACCACACCTCTTTTAAGATCTTGTCAAGCTGGTGAAGATAACATTGGATTAGAACTTGGGAGATAGAGGTGCGGTATACCTATAGATTGGCATCTGTATTTTTTTCCCCGCACCAAAAATCTCAGAACCAAATCCACAAACCCAGAGTTTTCCTCACCAAGATGCTCTCTAAGAAAATTACCCAGTAGGTGGTGATCTATCCCTGATCTGCACTCAACGATTGAAAACTTCACCATCCAAGCCATCTCAGGCCATCGGGAAACGCTTGCGAAGAAAGACCTAGCACCCCTCGCTACCCCATACTCTCTGGAATTTAGATGGTATATCGAGTCCATTTCCAAACAAAGCAAGCGGGCCATTGCCTCGACTATGACAGCATCCAAAGCGCCTATCGGCCATAATTTATCTGGCTTGGTAGGATCCCGTATTGACCAACGCCTGCGAGAGAAGGTGTAACCCCCTTTTAGTAAGCAGCGTATAACATGGCTAACCTCACTATATGTAGTATTTGAATGAATAGATGAATGCCTCCAGTTTTTCCGTAGATATAGGCACAATTTAGCAAGTAACATGGTTGCTGTCACAATTCCTTAATCTTCTCGGCTGGAATCTACAATGGGCTACGTACGCCCTTGTTTTTGAATCACGGAAATGCAGAGGTTTTAATTAGTGCTTACCTGCAGTCCACCCTTTCTTTGAACCTTGTAAATGATCGAATTTACAGATATGAACTGAGTGCCATTTGATGAGTAAGATCGAACAAGGGAGAGGGATATGGAAAGGATGAAGTAATGAAAGAGGAAGTCATTGCTAGTAGTAACGACTTGTCACGATCCATTGGTTCATATAGAATCCATGTCCTAGGTCTATCAAAAAACATTCTTTTCGCTAAGCGTATATAATAAAATAGAGTGAAAGGGTCCACCCCGAAACCAAGGGGGTACTAACTAACAGCTGAGTCCTCTCCGAACCGCAGGAGATAGTTGCCCATCATACGGCTCACCAACTTCACTTGCCTCTAAGGGGGGCTCGCTCCGGGCAGGTTCGGATCACTTACTATACACGGCCCTACGAAGGGGTTAGGAGCTCAAGATGATTCTTTCTTTGTCGAGACGAAAAAGGAACCCATCTTTTCGATTGAAAAATGTGAGTCTGTTTTGCCCACTTTATCCATCCCCCTCTATCAAAATGATCAAAAATTTGAAATGCTTCTTATTCCCGTGTTTGATCTTATCCATCTCTGCCCCGCTTCCATGTGGGCAGAGACCCCTGTAGAGAATGAAGAGGAGCCAAGGATCTTACTCTCAAGAGTGCTTCGATAGGCTCCACTCTCTCCCCTGAATAAGTCAGGCTCCGTTAGCCTGGGCTGAGATGGGGATAACGAGTCGACGATTGAAGCCCCCAACGTTCTGCCAGACACTGGACAGGGGTAAGCTCTGTAAATGTGTAGAGCCAAGTGTAGTGTGGTGTAGTAGTAGGCACTTCTAGGCCCCTTCCCGGCTACTGGATCACTCCAGTGCTTCGGGTACTACGGACCCTCTGCCATCCATTGCAGCAGAGCCGTTTCATGAGCGGGGGGGCTAAGCGCAGTTCTTTGAATCAAAGGTTTCATGAAATCAAAATCGATTCTTTTTTAGATATCTGGATGGATCTATCTTTCTATTCAGATATCTTTTGCAATCAGCCCCAAATCCTTGATTTGGCCAGGAAACAAAGCACTGCTTTGGGCCCAGGAAGCGAAGGGAATGAGCTCGGCTGCTTCTCCTCCACACTTCTTTATTTCTCCGTGCCCCTTCCGCATGCGCTTCGCGCGCCATTGGCGCTTTGCTCTCCTCTTATTTCTTCATTGGAGGGTTCGGATGGACTTCGCCGTTCTTTCCCAACGAAAATGGAAAGGGCTGTATCACATCGAGATGTCGATTCGTTTTCCGCCCCAAATGAGATGGGGAATTAGTCACCTCTGTCCCTTCATCTTTATGAAAGGAATCGAGGCCCGGCCCGGCTCGCGTCGTTCCAACAACCGACGGGGAGCACCTCAGTATACGATCGCGCGCAGTAACTGGGAGTCCTATTACACCTAAGGCCAACTTCCATTCACCAAACCCAGGTTCATCTCGTGTAGTGATTGTGGACTCGTACAAGGATATGGAGTCGACGGTTGATGTATCAGACTCGACCCTGTCTTTCGTAGCATGCATTCCCATCTGTGTTGCAACTGATTCGGTAAGCTACGTGTCCGGTGCACGGAAAACAGCCTTCGGTCTCCCAACCTTACTCATGGCAACCTTCCGGCCGCCCAACGACCTATAACGCTAGTCACTACTCCCACTGGGGCTAGGAAGTAAGCCCCACAACCCAAAGCGGCGAAGAACAAATAGAATTTGCTACAAAAGCCGGCTAACGGGGGTATTCCTGCGTATGAGAACATTGTAATGGAGAAGGTCATAGCCAAAATAGGATTCGTTTTGGCTAGAGCGCCCAAATCCGCTATATATTTGACACGGGTTTGCCGTAATGCTGGAACTATGGCGAATGCATCTATCGTCATTGATGCATAAATAAATATACCAATTAGTAGTGATTGAATTCCTTCTATGGTTCCACATGAGAAACCAGTACGAATATAACCTACATGTCCAATCGAACTATGAGCTAGAGGTCTTTTGACTTTCGTTTGGGCCATGGCGGCCAGTGCTCCTAAGATCATAGAAGCAATGCTGCAGAAAAAGAAGATTTGTTGTAATGTACCCCCATAGGAAGCAACAATAGAAACACGTGACATATTTGCAGAAATAGAGATTTTAGGCGCAATAGAAAGGAATGCTGTCACCGGGGTGGGTGAACCCTCATAGATATCAGGTGCCCACATATATAGAGTCAAAAGAGAGATTGAGTCCGAGGGAGAGGGGGGTTTTCTTGGGGCTCGAGAGATTGAATAGATAGGGCCCCACAAGTTGGTTAATTCGCCGCTGGGGAATTCACACAAAAGGGAAGGACTTATTCTCAACGAAAAAAGTGCTCTCTGAACCGAACGTGAAAGTTGTTTTCCATCAGACGGCTGTTCACGTAACTCCACTCTCGGCTTGGATTATATATCCATTTGGTCCGCTCTCGGCCATTCCACACGCTGCCTAGCAGAGACGTGGTTATCTGAAGTGGATTCTCTCTTTTTTTTGTAGTAGATGCCGAACCTGCTGCTCAGTGGGCGGGCGCAGCAGCTACATGGACCCCTTTCTTTATGTTGTTGCCAGCGCTTTCCCGGGCCGAGCCGGAATTCTTTATTAGAACGTCGGCAGGCAAAGCCCGAAGGAAGGCTGCTATCCCCTCGGCCTTCTTCCTTTTCGATGAAAAATCGACATCTCAATCTCCGAAAGCGTTTTCCTTACCCTGCAAATATCCCCCCTTCGTCGAGCCTTTCCTTTAGTGGTAAGGGATATGCACCTTATCTGAACGTCGGCAGGCATTCCGGAATTCTCCTTTTTGAGCCCCGGGTGAACATAGGCTCAAACATGATTGGGGGGGTCCTAGCTACGCCATGCGTTCAATACAAAAAAAAGCCTCTGGGAAGCTGCAGAGATTACAAAAAGAGGGTGCTTTCCTGTGTTGCACTGAAAAAAGGACAAAGGAGAAGACGCTCTTCGACTTTCTTTCTTCCTCCCGCGCCCGCCTAAGCCCGGCCCGCGTTAGAGGGGAAGATTAGCAAAGCGGAAAAAGACAGAGGGAGGGGGAGCTGCATCTTATTCTCTTCGCGTTCAGGATCGGAGAAGCATTCGGAAGGGGCGAGGCCTTCATTTCGTTGGCAGAAGCAGAAACGATCCAATCCATTCGGGGCTTCGGGGAACCCAAAAACGAACTCTGTTTACTTTTTTCATAGATAGATGATATATATAGGAATAATATATACATCCCTTTACTTTAGATGTCTATGTATCTTTTTTTTAATCATCTCCCGATTATCTTTTTTTTTTAGTTCGCACTGCTCTTTCTCTCTAAATTGCATCAAAGAAAATAGAGAGAGAGAGCAGATGGATCCTATCCCCTATAACGAACACTCATTCCTATCTATTGATAGAAAGATCTTCGTCACGGACTTTGCCTTAGACTGACGGAACAAAGCTAAGAAGTAGGCTGAATGGAAAAAGGAAAGGGACAAGGGCGGTCGTCGCTTGGCGCGAAGGCTGCTGGTTCGGTACGGTACTAAAGGTCCTCGGACTTCCAGGCGGTTTTTCTTTTGGGCTGCTGTGAACCCTTGGATCTCGCCAATACAGCCTCCTATGGTTTTCGTTACCGAGATATCTTTTCTTTTTTCCCAGGGATTTTTTGGGTAATCAGCTCCCATGCTGCAAACAGTCAAATCTGAACCTTGTCGCTCTTCTTTCCTCGTGGGCAGGAAGCACACCAGCTGCGTGCGTTGCGTGATTCCACTGTGTTTTTTGCACTTGACTGGGCGGACAGTTGACCGGAAGATAACTTCGATTCGCCCGGCCAGCAGGCGGGCGGCGTGCTTATCTTGTGTGACAACACTACAGAGCGAGTAGCTCTTCTAGTCGGGCAGCTGTGTGACTCCAGAGAAAGCGGCGCTTTTGTGTAACATGCTATGGTCTCAACGCCCTTACGAGGTAGTGATGAGTTTCACGCGCTCTAAGCCCGGCCCGCGCGCAGTTAGGAGGATTGGCCGCTATCTGAGCGGTACCACCCATCCTACCCTACTACCTATAGGGGGCCGTCCGTCCTACAGCCGCCCGAAAAGGAACTGCAGTAATCTTGAATAGGGATCCTACAGCGATAAAAAGAATCCCCATAAAAATACCACTAGATCGAGCACCAGTGATTTCGTATCCGGTCAAAATCTTGGCTAATTGATCGAAGTGGGTAGCTCCAGTAGACCCATAGATCATGGAACAAATAGGGTGGGTAGGCCCAACCACCACACTACACGTATAGACGCGAACCCCCCTCCTTACCGTACGTGCGACTCTCACCGCATACGGCTCGCACAAAGACTCAAAAATCCATCCCGAGCTTTTTATTCCACCTCTCCTCTCCAATCCTCGATCAAACCTCTACTTCAATGAACCACGTCGCGTTCTTTATCTTTCTCACTCGTCGTTTCGTTGGTCTTTTATTGGTCATTGATTGTTTAGTCTCGTGGAAGCAACCGATGCTTTGGTCATTCGACTCCTTGATGCCAGTCTGTGCTTGCTGTCATGCTGGCAAAAGCGGGCGGCCGGTTTTACCTACTATTGGATTTGAACCAATGACTCTCGCCGTATGAAAGCGATACTCTAACCGCTGAGTCAAGTAGGTCAAGCTGAGTCAAGTCAGAGAAAATCGAAAAAAAGAGAAAGCCAACCAAAGCGCAACCAGAGTTCCCCGCGGGGTGGAGCGCTAAGAAAGAGAAAGCGTTATCGCTATACGAAATGAAGCAGCGGCTAGCACGCTAAGATAAACCACTTGGTTTAGGCTCCTGCTTAGTGGCGTGTGATTTCAACACTATTCCAGAGGTATATGACAAAAATGGTGGGAGAGACCTCTATGTTCCTCAGCTTAAATCATTCTAAGATTGTTTACAATTCTGTCATCTATTTGACATGAGGGCTAGAGGGTGGTCTTGGAGCAAGAAAAGTGTTGAGTCCAGGCGCATTATGGTACGACTGAGACTGAGTTGGGCAGGAGCAAGCGGTTGGATTGGCCTGACTCTTCAAGACCAAAGATACTCGGCTTCCTCTTCATCAAGTCACGAAATTCGACCCTTAGTTAGCTGCACCAAAACTAGAGTAGGGCCAAGCAAAGCCTAGGATGAATCTCTCTTCTAGTCTAGCTTCCGCTTACACTGAAGCTTCCACTCCCATATGGGCAAGAAGAGCTCCTTCTCTTTTTGCCAAAGCAAAGACTCGCCTTTCTTCTTTTCTGGCGGGATATGAAGACGGAAGCATGAGGACTGAGATGAATAGCCCATCCTTTAGTGAGCTGCTGAAAGACGTGCTGTTAGCCAACGCGAGTCATCAGTATGCAGGGAATAGGGTAGGTTAGCATATATAAAGGACGTGAGATTGAAGCAAGAAAATCTCTTCCTTCCCCTTCCTATGCAAGCCTGATTAGCTAATGGAGACAGAACGGAGTCATTTTCCCTATAGAGCGATAGACAGAACCAAGGCGAATCTCTCTGTTAGGCATGATGACTACGTCATGTTTTCTTTTGCTGGAAAGCATCCACTCGGCCTTCTTCCCCAGTCTACCACTGATGGCAGACTAATCCCTCAATATGAAAACAATATCGAAGCGAGGACAGAGTCTTTGATCTCTGTTTTCGAACCCGAGACCTTTTGCTCAACCGTGAAAGGCTTTGACCATTCCCAAGAAAAAAAAAAAGAAAAATCTATCATCCAATTTGATCTCTAAGATAGACAAAGTCTGGTTCACCAAAGAGCCTTATCCTACGTCACTGCCTCGTCAACCTGACTTCCATCTCCTGACATCGTTGTTTTCTAGTTTGCCCAGGAAAAGTTCCATTGAAACCTGCCGCACGCGTTCAATAGTATGCGCAGCTGCTGGTCTTTCACTTGGAATGGAACAGGTATATCTCTTTGGCCCGGGGAATCCCAAACAAAATGTCGTCGGCGTATCGCGCATAGTAGATCCTGAGTGACCATTAGCAGCCAGCCAGTGCCATACCAACTCTGCCTCACCAGCCAGCGAGCGTAAGAATGGAGCGAGCGAGCCTGCAACTATGTAGCGAGCCTATTTTAAACGATGCCAGACATTGCAATGAAAGAAAAAAACTTTCCTGTCTGTGTTATAGCTAGGACTTGGATGTTCCGGAATCCTCTTGCCGAGCTGGAACGACCCATCTCCTATTTCTGCTTCCAACGCCTACACGTTGAGTCTCAGTTACTCGAGAAAGACTTATTCATAGTGGAGATAGTCAACCTCCACCAGCAAGCAGCACCGGAGTGAATCCTTTCGATCTTTTTTGAGAGGGAAAATGATAATGAAAAAGGAGAAAAAAAAACGCTGTCATTGCAAAAAGAATCGCTTATTTCAATGTTGTAAACTAGTGAGTGGTACAGGAGTTATGTGGTCAGTAACCCTCATCCTAATAGGGACACCTTGATTAGTGAGGTCAAGAATAGGTTTCTGTGCATCCAAATCTGTAACCCAGTTGATGAATTAAGAAAATGACATCAGGTTGGATCTGTAAGGGAGTATATGAGCAAGTTTGAAAAAGTAAAGGCCGGACTGATCTTGGAAAACCCTAATCTTACTGAGAAGTTTTTCTTTTCCTCTTTTCTAAGTGGTTTAAAGGAGGAAGTGAAGTATATGGTCACTGCTCAACACCCTAATAGTGTGAACAAGGCTTATGAACATGCTATGCACTATGAGTTAGCACTTGAGTCAGCCAGTAAGAAATCTAGAGTGGTACCTAGGTGCAGAATTCCGAAAGAGAGAGCGCGGCTCACTTCAAACTACCGCTTTCTTTCTACTTATGAGATTTGCACTAGAAAGACAGAAGTGGAAAGAGACAGAGAGGAGACTAGTAAAATTTCACCTAAAAAGCGGAAAATGACACTAACTTCTACTGTGGGCAAGTCATCATTTCCAGAATGGATTCAGTCGTAGAATGCTGAAGTAGAGCAGTACCAAGGTTCGGTTTTGGGACAGACAGAAAGTTGGATAAGAGGATCGTTCTTAGCCCCAGCTACGAGAGAATAATATGCATCTTCCGTCATTTCATTAGACGTTCTTGTTGGATTTGAACGCGCATCGGATTACTTACCTTCTACAACCTTCTCTCTTTGAATTCATCTCTCAAAATAGAAAAGCTTCTTTCTTCTGGATTCAGTGTTCAGATTAGCTTCCTTCCGAAAGCAAGTATACCGAGCATTCATTCGATGACATCTAGGTCCTAAATCCAAAACCTTAAACACTAGATCACCGGCATACCTAGCGTAAAAGAAGAGTTGCTGCCCATTTGCATGTTCCATTGCTTTTTCAAGAGCTAGGTCTAATGGAAAAAAATTCATTAATAATGGTGAAAAGGGCTCCCTCACACTCATCTGCCTTTCCCTTCTTCTACCCGCAATCAATGTTTAGGAATTTTCCCGGCTCCCACTTTTCCACTTCTTCAGTCGGCTCACTCATTTTCTTTTCCTTCTGCTTGGCTTCGGGGGTCTAACGGTTTACCTTTTCGCCTTCTCTTGGTTCGTCCCATGGATCCTCTTATATCACCTCTTCCTTCTCAACTGCTGCCACATGCCCCTTCTTCCCCTTCAGAGACATCAAATAACATTCCCTCGCCATTTTATGGTGACCGGACTCTACTCCCACTCCTGCTTCCGTTGGGATAAATTTCATCATCAGATGGGATGTAGATACTACCGCCCCTATCGCATTCAACGTTCCTCGTCCCAGAATCGCATTATACGCCGAAGGAGCGTCAACTACCAGAAAGTCTATCATTGCCGAAGACCGGGCCGAACTCGACCCTTAGGGGAATTTTGCCTAACGGTTGCAGAGTATCTCCAGTGAATCCCACTAGGGGTGTTCGTACCTGACCTAGATGACGCAGCTCTAGGTTCATTTGATCGAATGCTCGTTTGTATAATATATCCGCCGAACTCCCTGTATCAACCAAAACACGTTTGACTCTGTTTCCTCCTATTTTCAGGACAAGAACTATCGCATCATCATGAGGTCGCTGTATGCCCTCAGAATCTTGATCCGAAAAGCTGATCACGCTACCTTCCCTTGGCCTTTTCTTGTCGACCTGAAGGATGATCGGGAACTTCATTTTGGTGCTATACTGTCGCCGTCCTTTGTTCGTGTCCCCTCCTGACGCTATCCCCCAGCGATTACGTGAATTATAGGGGGGCTCTATGGATATTGTTCGTCTCCTTTCCTTCCCTTACCTTATTATTCGGCCTACCTTGTCCCGGGGTCCCTATTTCCACTGCGGGGGTCCTTCAGGCCTCTTTCATCCAGCCTTCCTGTTCCCTTGCCATTCACATACTTTTTTATGAACTGATATAACTTCCCCAGCCGGGCTCTTCTTTCGAGCTCATCTTTGAGTTGAAAGCACTCTATTTTGGTGTGACCCGGACTTTCTTTATATTCACAATACTTGCTCGCATCTCTTATTTCATGCACTTCCAACGGCCTCGGTCGTCGAAGATCAAAGTCGCTTCTATGCTGAATTCTTCTCCAAATTTCATCCCGGTTGAATTCGGTGTATGCGGGAAATCGTCGCCGATACTCTGTGGGGCTATCCGGTTTGCTCGCTCCGCCCTTTCACTTACTTCGAAGGGGATCGCAGACTACTTTCTTTGGGGCTATGCTAACTCATAGCAGCACCTATCACTAGAAACTCTTTCATTCCTCACTAGCAGTTCTTTGGAACTAGTTCCGTAGTACCTGTAAGAGCAGAACACTTCCCTCCACTCATACTCTTTACCTGTGGGGCTGTATGGTACTTTAGCTGGACTTTACACCAGCTCTATTCACTGATAGCGTTACTGGCTCTTTTCCAGCATTTCTTGAAAGCAGCTCGCACTCACCGCTGCGCGCCTAGTTAGGCTTTGAAATAATAGGAACAAAGATCTTCCGCAATCAATGTTGTACTCAAATCCTCTCTGGCCGGAGAGGGGGATCTCTTAAGCAGAGTATTCCGAGTCTAGGGCTAGTGGAAGCGTTGAAGAGGGATATCGTTTTCAAAGAAGGCATGGGTTTCGTCTTTGTAGATACTTTCACAATATACCAAGTGGATAATACCATCCAAGAGAGAAGGCCCATAAAAAGAAGCAGGCAACAAAACATCTTGATTTATAGGAATCAACGACCTCGCCACTGCAAAGGAGGAAGTCGAATGATTTGGATTCGGACAGGCTGTCTCGACAGTAAGAAATCGACATCATCATCTGTCTTTCATGATGGTGAGAGGCAAGATTTCGTGGTAAAGCACAAACCAAGCATAAGTGGATAGCAACTTATACTATGGAGTCCCCTCATTTCGCAGCTTCTTTGCTCTGATCCTGATCTCTCTTTCGAAATTGCTACATGATTTGTGAAAAGTGAACAAATAGGTCAGCCACATAAAGAAGAATATGGGTGGTGTAAGCCGCCTGATCTTTACCTAAAAAAATGGAAGTAGCTCGATTCCAGTATCAAGGAAAATGGGTTGTATAAATCTTCTTTGAGAAAAAGTTAAACACTAGGAAAAAAGATTCTTTTTAGTAATACTTTATAAGCATGGAAGACCCTAGCAACGTTAGGTATTACTAAAGATGAAGATCGAAGTCCATCCAAGTCTAGAAGTAAGCCCGAGACAAGTGAACAAAGGCTGGCGTAAGCACAAGGGCGAGCTGAAGAAAGCTTTTGAAGAAATTGGTTCTGACGTCGAAGATAGGCTAGCTAGGACTGAAGCTTTGAAGCGGATTGTGCTTTTCCTTTGGGCTCAGGCATGGTTGACAAGCGGGACTTTCCCTTTTTGTTTCCCTTCGGAACTGGAACTACTGCTGGAGCATCCAATTCGTCAGTTACTGGCATGTCTGTGGTGAAATTTTTTCAAAGCAAAGGCGCGCAGCGTTTAATTAAATAATGGGCAAATCGGGACAAGCTACGAACTTGTGGTAGTGTAGAAGAAGGTCCGGCATATCGAGGAATAGGAGCCACACCAACCATGAATGGTCGAATCGTCGAGTAGTAAGTAGTAGGGGAAGTTAATCTTCTTCTTTTTTCGAAGCTGTCGGTTCATCCTAGTTTTTGGTGAGTACTTCAATATCTTTACCATCCTTTCCCTTCGCCAGTCTTAGTTCTTAGAAAATCAAGTAAACCACTGCCCAGGATTTCTTTCTGGGGCTCGCCCCATCCTATAATGTTTCACACACCAGAAAAAACCAGAACGAAGCAAGCTTCATGCGTGGTACCAGATAGATGTCATCAAAGACAGATCACTGATTCGGAGACTACCTAATAGTATGATCTATATCATCCAGGTTACGTATGCATGAAAGAGTCAGATGCTTCTTCTATTCTTTCCTCCTCGCCTTGTGCCAAATAGCGAATATAGAAGAAAAGTTCTTCTGCTTCCTGCTCAACAACTTAATAATAAGGAAATCCAAATCTATATCTATATACGCAACATAAGCTCCTTCGTACCCAACAACTTAATATAGGATAAATCCAAAGTCCTAGTTTGAAACATCAAGAAAATGCATATTCTTTCTATACCAGTGGACAAGAAGAGATGGAATGTTCCATTCCTGGACGTAAGACCGTGCTGTAGTAAGCTTTCTTTTGCTCAGGAAAGTGGGTCATTTCAGATACCACAGTTTGGAGAATAATAAGAATTCTCATAGGCAAAGAAGTAAGTCAGCACTAGTCAAGTAGGAAAAAAACAAGTAGGAATAGCTAGAAGTACTTACTATAGCTATAGTAGTTGGCATGTCAAGCTCTATACATAATAGTTTCATAGCTTCGAAGGCTGGGTCAGTCACAAGTTTACTTTCAAAAGGAATAGAAAGACGGGATGGCAAGTATAGGTAATTATAGTCAAGAAAGTAGAAGTAAAAACCTACAAGAAGCAATGGTATTTCAGGTTGGATATATGCAAGAAAACAACTAGTAGAAATGCTAGGGTATATGGAAGGTAGACAAGATATGCCTATTTCAAAGTTACTAGGTAAAGTAATGTAAGGGATAAGTAAAGTAAGAAGAGAAAGATAGTCAAAGTATCTTGAAATCGACTCGCATGGGCCAAGTAAGTGCTTATAAAAGGAGGCTAAAGCATAAAACAATAATGAAAACTATAGGCATGTTGGATCATCTATAGTCCTAGAACATGTAGGACCTGGAAAATGAATCCGAGCGAGCGACAATGCCCTTATAAGGAAGCCTCTCTTTTTAGACTAGTCAACCTATGCACGCCTTTTCCAATATGCTAGAGCAGGCGATTGTTCAAGGGTAAGTTACTTCCTCCTTTATGCAGATGAAATACTTGCTTAAGCGTGAGGCTTAGCAAAAGTGCTTTGACACAGTAGGAAAGGTCAGTACTTATCTTTGAAGAAAGACCTAGGCCTTATGATCGATCCTATGGTAAGATGTTTTCCCTTACTTAATTAATAAGCAGCCATAGTCCGTGCTAGGAAGACTTTCATTATAAGAATTCTAGCAGTCGGACTTTGAAACAGAAAAAGCCTTAGGAATGGAAACCCTAGGCCCAGCCTGACAAGGCTAGAGAGAAAAAGCAATAGCAAGAGATCAGCGAACGAAGCGGAGAATGATCACAATTAGGTCGATCCTACCATAGCCGAGTCTACATCCAGGACCTGACACGATGAAAAATAAGACTTCTGGCGAAAAGAGTGGAGTTGACTACCCTTGCTTAATAACTAGTTGCAGGCATGGCTTATTAGGTTTCTGAAAAGAAATTGAGTTATATATAACCAAAGAAAATAGACGGCACAAAACGGGCGTAGCGATAGAAAGAGGGCTAATTCGACTCCTGTCCGATCAGAAGAGTTTCTTTTCCCCCACCATAAACAGAGTTGATCTACCATCTATACCCTCTCTACCACCAGTCCTACCTGACAGACGGTTTATTCCCACTTTCCTCCCTCCATCCCCGTACTCTTCGGGTGGACGGTATCCTAACCTTGCTTCTGGACGGTCTGCTTTCTCAATCAATCCGGTTTCTTCTTCCGCTCGTCATCTACCCTAATCTTCCCCTCGCAGGAGCTCGGCCGTCTGTACCACCAAGAAATCAAAGGAAAGATGAATTTTATCTTGTCCACGAGAAAGAGTTCCAGCTAGAACAGACTTGTTGGTACCAGCTAGATAGAAAGAAAGGACAGACTCGCTAACGCTCACACATCGTTAAGGTTTTGCTCTTTTACGCCCACCAGAGTCATGTTTTCTTCGCCCTCTCCGACCAACCAATAGTTGCTCCACCACTCTTCCCCAAGTCCGTACTAACTGGACTCGCTTCTGAACTCGATATCCATCTATACTATATCTATTGTCTGAACTCTCAACCCTCTTCTACAGCGCTTCCCTCTCCGACGAAGAGGGGACTCCCAGCCAACATCAAGATTCGTTGAAACGTACCTTTATGCAAACCTCTGAGCGACCATTGCCCCTTGGATGGACTCGAACCGTTCATTCTCGCGCGGATACTCTATACTATGGATGCGTTTGGCTTTGACTCATCAAAACCCTTCTCAATAAGCTCAGCCACTGATTTGGAATCGACTTAAAGAATGATCTTCCTCCCTTTTTTATTAGTATTTCCTCCACGCATATCAGATAGATTTCTTCTCGTGGACTAGCTTCCTTTTCTACGTTGTGATTCTTAGGGATCTTTTTTCTCCGAACCAACCAGGGCACCCAAGCGTTCAAACGTTACCCCCTCTTTCGACTTTCTTCTTTTTGAACCCTCAAAACACGAAGAATGTAAAGCCTACATCACCGCAGATGAGGATCGGGAACCCGGCTTCTAGGTGGTCAAGCTAGCGTATCAGTCAATGTTGTAGATGTTCAGTAATAGCCAAGCCTAGCGATGCGTCTTCCCAGCCTGCGATCTGAGACACCTTTGTCTGAACCAAAATCTAGCTCTTGAGACTTGACTGGCATATTTTGGACTCAATGTCATCATAAAAGAGTTTCCATTGGCATGATGATAACTCGCATATTCTTAGAAATACAATGCCAGGTTTCACAGCCTTTCCGCCGCCTTCCACTTTCCTGGTAGCAAGAAGAGATTCCTCCCAGTGATCCAAGGGGCAATACCACCTTACCTTGAATTCCAGACTTCGAAGAAAGAATCACAGTACTCACTCAGCCTATAAAAAAGAAGCAAATGAGACTAATAAATAATGTAGAGACTTACAATAGAGGATTTCCATTCTTCTGACTATCTGCTACAGAAGTATGATCTCTGTCACTGAGAAGTTCTCCCTAGCCTCTTCTTTCCATCAACAGGTGATTGGGAGCCTAGTTGATAAGGCGCGCAGCGAAGACGGATGGAAAACACAAATTGACTAAGCCTTGGCTATGCTATTAGTCTCAGTTGCATCAAGTAGCAGTACCATTCTATGGTCTCTTAGCTGGAGTTCCCTCCTTTCTGGAGTTCACGACTTCTTTTAGATGTCCGAATGTTGAGCCGATATAGCTTCTTTACAGCCGGTGGGAAGTATGGAAAAAATCATAGGCCTTTCTTAATACATAGAAACTACATCTGAGGAAGATGCGGATCTAAAGATACGTAAGAGGAGCTCAACCCGGCGGTAGGGGTGTATAGGAGGTGTTCCGGCAATCAACCTGTCTTAATATGTTGTTTGCATTATATAGATTAGAACAAAAGAGGATTTAATACCTTGGGGCCAGTTGCTTATACAGCACATATTGAGTTGTTGAAGTTAGGGCTAGAGCTACTAGAGCGGAGTTTGAATAGAGGACTTTGATTGAAAGAAGAGGGGAGAGAAGAAAAGAGTAAAACGAAGTAAAAAGAGTACGAGGTCTGACCAGTAGTATATTATCTTGAATGCGGAACATCGTTTTCTGTTGAAAAAATAGTAGAATGATCGATCGGAGGTTCGAATTGGCTTCATTTGCTTTCAAGCATCCCTTTTTCTGCGCTCGCTTACTTTTCTTCTGCATAGTTAGTGGCTTGACTTCCTCTCAGGAAGAGCCCCGTGATTCTGTGGAAACTACTCTGTCCTCGTCGTCTCTCGCCTCTGTAAGAAAGCCTCGTTCTCGTTCTTCCCTTTCCTTTTTGCTTTTCTTATATCCCCTACCCAGCGAGTAACCTTTATTGTTACGAGCCATAAAAGCCGAGACAAAACTTTGAATTCTTCTATTTGAAAGTCGCTAAAACAAAGCAGTTAGCTAGCACTCACTCTTACTCAGTAGGTTTGAAAGTAGCTCAAACACAATAAGTTACCTCGAAAAGACTACCACTTAGCTATTACTGTACTTTATACATTTAGTAATCGAAGAGTAGAACAACTTAGCTAGTAGTTTAATACAAGAGTTCAAGTAGATGCGGTTACCTATTAGATTACTCCGAGCAGTAACTTAAATAAGTAGTAAGGAAATCAAGATATTAGTTAGTTAAGTAGTCCATTGAAAATAAAATAGTTCTATTCGTATCCGTACACCTATTCATAACAATTTAAAATAAACTCCGATTACCGGGAAAAATGGACAACTTGGCATTTTTCCTCTCCGCCCGTCCAACGAATTGATTTTTTTGTCCGTGTTTTTGGCATACTTTGGATTTCCCCTAATATGAGCCAATTCCAAATCTTCAAAAAGTACAACTTTTGCTGCTATATGACACTACTTTTTTCACAAATGGTCTTGTCTGTCTCTAGGTCAAATGTGCTTTATTACTTTTGACCATAGGTTAATCATACTTTTACTCACCTAAAAAGTCGAACCCAAAGAGCAAAAGAGCTGGAAAGGCTCAATTGAGTATTTTTGGTCGCTTCTTATGATGAACGAGATCAAAAATACGGGAGTGCGCCGTCTTTCTTATTCAA